GGAAAAGAAAATGTTCCATACTAACGGATTCGGGTCCATAACCATGGGTTCCAATGCACGAGATCTTGTAGCACTTATCAATGAGGCCCTATCAATTAGTATTACACAGAAGAAATCAATTATAGAAACTAATACAATTAGATCAGCTCTTCATAGACAAACTTGGGATTTGCGATCCCAGGTAAGATCGGTTCAGGATCATGGGATCCTTTTCTATCAGATAGGAAGGGCTGTTGCACAAAATGTACTTTTAAGTAATTGCCCCATAGATCCTATATCTATCTATATGAAGAAGAAATCATGTAAGGAAGGAGATTCTTATTTGTACAAATGGTACTTCGAACTTGGAACGAGCATGAAGAAATTAACGATACTTCTTTATCTTTTGAGTTGTTCTGCCGGATCGGTCGCTCAAGATCTTTGGTCTTCACCCGGATCCGGTGAAAAAAATGGGATCACTTCTTATGGATTCGTTGAGAATGATTCTGATCTAGTTCATGGCCTATTAGAAGTAGAAGGCGCTCTGGCGGGATCCTCACGGACAGAAAAAGATTGCAGTCAGTTTGATAATAATCGAGTGACATTACTTCTTCGGTCCGAACCAAGGAATCCGTTAGATATGATGCAAAATGGATCTTTTTCTATCGTTGATCAGAGATTTTTCTATGAAAAATACGAATCGGAGTTTGAAGAAGGGGAAGGGGCCCTCGACCCGCAACAGATAGAGGAGGATTTATTCAATCACATAGTTTGGGCTCCTAGAATATGGCGCCCTTGTGGCAATCTATTTGATTGTATCGAAAGGCCCACTGAATTGGGATTTCCCTATTGGGCCGGGTCATTTCGGGGCAAGCGGATCATTTATCATAAAGAGGATGAGCTTCAAGAGAATGATTCGGAGTTCTTGCAGAGTGGAACCATGCAGTACCAGACACGAGATAGATCTTCCAAAGAACAAGGCTTTTTTCGAATAAGCCAATTCATTTGGGACCCTGCGGATCCATTCTTTTTCCTATTCAAAGATCAGCCCTTTGTCTCTGTGTTTTCACGTCGAGAATTCTTTGCAGATCAAGAGATGTCAAAGGGGCTTATTACTTCCCAAACAAATCCTCCTACATCTATATATAAACGCTGGTTCATCAAGAATACGCAAGAAAAGCACTTCGAATTGTTGATTCATCGCCAGAGATGGCTTAGAACCAATAGTTCATTATCTAATGGATCTTTCCGTTCTAATACTCCATCCGAGAGTTATCAGTATTTATCAAATCTCTTCCTATCTAACAGAACGCTATTGGATCAAATGACAAAGACATTGTTGAGAAAGAGATGGCTTTTCCCGGATGAAATGAAACATTTGATTCATGTAACAGGAGAAAGATTTCCCATTCCTTAGCCGTAAAGATATGTGGCCATGAAAAAGGGATTAAGTGGAACAGAATTGGCCGGGTGGTAGAGTCGTGGAAACACTTGTTTATTCCATATTTTGGACCTTAGCTCCATGGAACAATATGCTACTGCTGAAGCATGGAAGAATTGAAATCTTAGATTAAAACACTATGTATGGATGATATGAACTGCCTAAACAAGAATTCTGGAACGGTGAACAACCAGAGCCTATTATATTACTTACTACATCAAACAATTCCCATTGAGGAGGTCTCAATATGAACCAAATATATGGTCTAAATCAGTCGCGTAGCATTGTGTCACGAATGAATCCGAATCCCATGTTTATTTTGAATGTACGAGATTATGGAGGTCTCATTTTCACCACATTGCCCAGTATGAAACACAATCTTAGGCCAGATATGTTTATTCAACATTCTTGTGATGCTGGTAGATATGGTTCATCTCATTATTGTTCAAGTTCAGATAATGATAGTGATAGTTCGGATGATTATGGTTCAAGTTTAGATTCTTCAAGTTCGGTAAGACTTGATCCGCATCGTAGTTCAGATCCAAGTCGGTTCAGTGAGGGCGACCGCGAAAGTCACCGAATGGGTCCGGTCCGGCTTTTCCGGATCTTTCTTTTCTTTCTTTTCTTTCTTTTTACTCGCGCAGCCTACGCTATGAACAACAGGGTGCCGGATCTTAACATGCCAGTACCAGTACTGGTGGAGCCTCACCCTCAGGGCGCCCTGCCGGATCTTAACATGCCTGCACCGCCGGAGCCTCACCCTCAGGACGCCCTGCTGGATAAGGAAATACGTCGAACCCTGACCTATCTCCTTAACGTTGCACGTACGCGGGCCATGCCGGAAAAGAAGGTCACGGAGATCCTAAACAAGTTTTCCCTTGAACAGGCCAGCCCCCAGTTTAAGATAGCGCTCCAAGCGCATCTTGAGAATTTACTGATAAAATACTGGAACAGCGGTTCGCACATCCTGTTCAAGATAAAAAGAAAAAAGGACATGGATGCCCTTTTCGAGATAATGCGGAAAAGGAATGGACCGTGAGAAGGGAAAGCGGGTAGGCCGCCGGTTATTATTGTTGGAGTGGAGATGATCAAAGCATGGAAAAGTTTAGATCGAGAGCATGGAAAAGTTTAGATCGAGATGGCGAAGAGAAAGAAGAAAAGGTCGCCGACTGCTACTAAGAACCTAACAGAACAAATAAATCCGGTCCGAGTGACTGAGACTCCGTGTTCTTGTTTCCAATTCCTCAAAATAAGAAGCTTTTTATACATCCATATGATCTACTAAAGTAGATCATATGGATGTATAATTAAAGCAGATCTTGGTCCATGGAGTCCCAAGAAGGTAAGAACTCCAACCTGTCCGATGCTTCTTCGGCCAAATACGATATACAAGTGGGACCTGCGCTATGAGCAAGCTGTGCGAAAAACCGCTTCTTTTTTCCAGTTCCGGAACTTGGTCGAAATGGGGTTCTACCGGGAAACCATGGATTTTTGAGTTTTCGCCATTGGTTACTGGTCGAGCCACTGGAATGGAATGAGATAGGAATCTCTGGAGATCTTTCCTCTCCGCTTACTCGTAACAGGGTTTCCCTCTGTAGAAGACTTATTCCGAATGGCGTAATTGTCCTATTTTTTCCTCGATCTTCAAAGAAGCCCTACTTCAATGAAAGCTCCTCCTACTCCTTCTTATCCTTATCCTTTAGGATAGGATCGTCGTTGGTCCTTCTTTAACTAAGAATCTCATGATCTCACCAATTTATAGTAGTTCGCGCATTCGCGCGAGGGACTATCCTTTCTATCGCTTGCGCTTGCTTTTTCACTCCCCTTAAGCCCCAACGGTCTCTCTCTTCTATAAAGCGAAGCAAAGTGCATGGCGCTGAAGTGAAGAAAGCTCAATAAACACACACGAACACGATGCAGGGCATAGCAACAATGAGACCGCGGATCATATAAAAAGATATTCTGGACCTTTCTCGACGCTTTTGGGTGACTCACCAACCGATCCAGCAGTGATCGATGACAGAATGGTACGAAGAAATCCAAGTCATTGGACTTTTGAGTTCTCCATTGACTTCTCTCTTTACCCACCAAAGGCCTTAGCATATGTTCCGTCATGGGTGTGCACCTCCTTCCGGGGCAGGAGCCCGCCTCCTACTCTCTTATGCAGCATTTATTAGCTTAGCGGGTGGATCGTGCAATAAGCCTTTCTCGACCCTCCTATTCGATAAAAAAAAAGGCCGCAGGTTGATTATTATGCTTGGCTATCGGACTACTAAACACAGGGCTGTGCTAGCTTACTGCCTCGACAGACTCCCAGTTCAAACAAGGATTCTTCTTCTATGGTTACCGCGAACTGACCTTACTGAAGAAAGCCATATGCTTCAAACATATGCTGCTTACTACCTGTCTTATTACCTAAAAGCAGAATAGCTGGTATCATTCGACTCCTGTTACCGGTCCTGACTGAGAGCGAAAGATTACTTTCTCGCTTCCTTACCGCTTAACGAACAAGCTTGGAGACTGCTTGAACCAAGGCTTGCTTACGCGACTCGTTCTTACCTGATAGCAAACATCTCTAAAGCTGCTCTTACCAACCGGCACTACTACGGCTACCACTACATTACTCTTACGGCTCGGCCTGACACTCTTTGCATGCTGCTTGCCTTCAGACTAGCTTGCCTCTCGTCTTTAGAGCTTGGCTCCTGCCTTGTAGCCACCCTCACATTTGAGGGGATCTCTTCCACTTTCCTACACTAGTTCAATGCATCAAACCGCTAACTCTCACTAGGTTTTGAATCACAGAAGACTTTGGAGAAAGCTCTCGATCTTCACATACTTCCCGCCCAGTATAGGATGTGAATCACCTTACTCTATCCCCAAGCTATAAGCATTCGATCGCAGATCTGAGAAAGAAGAGGATTCGACAAGTTCACATTTTTCAAAGAGGGCCTATAGAAAGGGAGGCAATCACACCCACTACGCTCGGATACAGACTCCAATGGTCTCTTCGTTTCGTTCGTCAACTCGAATATGATAAATTTTGTAAGAGAATCTCTACCTGGAAATCTAGGCTTTGCTTTATCCGTGTCATCGAAGTCTTTCTAAAGGGTCCGTCTCTGATGTTCCAGCATAAGCCGGCACGCGCTGCTCGCTTGCCATCACTCCCAGCAGAGAACCGATCAGATGAGCAGGACACATACACCATAGAAAGATGCTCTGCCCTAGCGATCCGAAGAGCCTTCACCAACGAGGGAACCTCTTTTATAAAGAGATTTGAATCCGATAATAGGGGTTAGAGTGAACTCGGCGACCCACTTCTTTGATGCTCGTTAAGAGGTCGAAGACTGCCTTGTGACTTGCTGTCCGGTGTGGTGTCCCACCAATTGATTAGCGCGCTGACCAATCTTATTCCTATTCTTCTTATTTAACAAGTTCTTTCGACGATCTAGTGGTTGTAGTTGCAATTCTTTGTTGTCCGATCAAGTCATCCCTTGAATCAGAACTGGTGACTACCGACCCAAGGGAGGTGACTTCCGGAGGTTACCCACGTCAGGTAACGTAGGTGGAAAACGCAAGCAAG